AGCTCATGATGTTCATATCGATCTATTATACGCCTCTGCATAACGCATTGGGTAGACCTCATACAATAACTGTCCTAGCTCTACCCGCACTTTTGTTTCATTTCTTCTGGAACAATCACAAACACTTTTTTGATTATGGATCTAAACGCAAAAATTCAATGCGTAATCTCAGCATTCAATGTGTATTCAATAATAATATCATTTTTCAATTATTCTTAAATTGAATTTGACCAAGTTCAATGTTAGCCAGATTAGTCAACATTTAGATGTTTCGATGCAACAACAAAGAAGATGTTATTTGTAACTTTTAGTTTTGTTGGTTGGTTAATTGGTCACATTTTATTCATGAAATGGGTTGGATTGGTATTAGTCTGGATACTGAAAAATAATTCGATTAGATCTAATGTACTTAAAAGATCTAATAAGTACGAAGTGTCAGAATTGATAAATTCTATGGCGATCATCTTTAGTATTCTCTTATTTATTACCTTCGTCGTATATTTACTTTAGTTAGGCAGAATGCCGTCACCTATTTTGACTAAGAAACTGAAAGAAACCTCAGAAACGAAAGAAAGTGAGGAAGAAACAGATGTAGAAATAGAAAAAACTTCCGAAACGAAGGAGACTAAACAGGAAGAAGAGGGATTCACCGCCTTCTCCTTTCCTTTTTTCGGAAGAAAAGGAGGTTAAGGACAAAATCGATGAAACGGAAAAGATCCGAGTGAATGGAAAGGACAAAACAAAGGATGAATTCTAAAATCACTTAAAAGAAAAAGAAGAAATTTGATAGAGAAGAGCTATTCTAAAATTTCATTGCACTCATTTCTAATCATTTCACTCATTCCGTTTCATTTCTTTTATTCCGTTTTACCAAACGAAGACTTACTTCACATTTGGAATTGCACTATACTATTCATCTCAGAGAGGTCTACGAAAAATTCGTTTTTAAGGGCAACGACTACTGGCTTATTTGTCAAAAAAAGATGGAGTACGTTATAAAGAATTAATCAGTCAATTTCACATTCGAAAGCTAAAAACACGTTCAAAAGTTTTTCATTATTTTCTTTATTAGATCTTGAATTTTGATGAACTTCTTTTTGTTTTCAGCAATTCATGGAAAAATGAATAATGAATCGGGGAAAAACCTATGACTGTACCAACTACAAGAAAAGACCTCATGATAGTCAATATGGGTCCTCACCATCCATCCATGCATGGCGTTCTCCGACTCATCGTTACTTTAGACGGTGAAGATGTTATTGACTGTGAACTAATATTGGGTTATTTACACAGAGGGATGGAAAAAATTGCGGAAAACCGAACAATTAGACAATATCTGCCTTATGTAACACGTTGGGATTATTTAGCCACTATGTTCACCGAAGCAATAACGGTAAATGGACCAGAACAATTGGGAAATATTCTTCTACCCAAGAGGGCTAGCTATATCAGAGTGATTATGCTGGAGTTAAGTCGTGACGCTTCTCATTTGTTATGGCTCGGCCCTTTTATGGCAGATATTGGCGCGCAGACCCCCTTCTTCTAGATTTTCAGAGAAAGAGAATTGGTATATGATTTATTCGAAGCTGCCACCGGTATGAGAATGATGCATAATTATTTTCGTATCGGCGGAGTAGCTGCCGATCTACCTTATGGATGGATAGATAAATGTTTAGATTTTTGTTCTTATTTTTTAACAGGGATTGCTGAATACCAAAAACTTATTACGCGAAATCCAATTTTTTTCTAACTTTTTGAAGGAGTGGGCAATAAAAGAAAAGAAGGAGAAGAGGCAATAAAAGAAAAGAAGGAGAAGAGGCAATAAATTGGGGTTTATCAGGACCAATGCTACGAGCTTCCGGAATACAATGGGATCCTCGTAAAGTTGATCATTATGAGTGTTACGACGAATTTGATTGGGAAGTCCAATGGCAAAAAGAAGGAGATTCATTAGCTCGTTATTTAATACGAATCGGTGAAATGGCGGAATCCATCAAAATTATTCAACAGGCTAACGAACCCTATGAGAATTTCTAAATCCGACGCGTCCTGAATGGAATGATTTTGAATATCGATTCATTAGTCAAAAGCCATCTCCTTTGAATTGTCGAAACAAGAACTTTATGTGAGAGTCGAAGCGGGAATTGGGAAGATTTTTGATAGGAGATCTGAGTGTTTTTCCTTGGTTCGTCCCTTTATCAATTTGCTAATTCTTCCTCAGTTAGTGAAAAAAATGAAATTGGCTGATATTATGACGATACTAGGTAGCATAGATATTATTATGGGAGAAGTTGATCGTTGAAATGATAATTGATACAACTTCCGTACAAGCTATCTTTTCTTTTTCCAGATTAGAATCCTTAAAAGAGGTTTATGAAACTATATGGATGCTTGTCCCTATTTTTATTCTCATATTGGGAATCACAATAGGTGTACGTTTAATTGTGTGGTTAGAAAGAGAAATCTCCGCGGGTATACAACAACGTATTGGACCTGAATA